GAACTTCATTTTGAAGAATTGTATCAGAAATTGGAAGGGAAAATAGCTACATTGGAAGAGAAATTGGTCCAGAAATTGGACCAGAAATTGGAAGAGAAATTGGGACAGAAAATATATACATTGGATAAAAAATCATTAGCAAGAGAATTGAGTCTTTTAATCGATGAATTTGCTGAAGAATCAACATCAAATTGGAAAGGAATTTCTTTATTTCCGGAACAAAGACGAATTGATTCAGAAGATCCAGAAAAAGTTTTGAAATTTTTAATCGAAAGAGTCATAATCGATCCCATCATTCAAACAATATGCGATACAGCCATAATTCCTCCCATGGAAAAAACAACCCGAAAAAAATCGATTGGAATAAATAAAAAAGTCCCCCGATGGTCATACAAATTATTCAGCGAGGTAGAACAACTCGGAAAAACTGAAACAACGGAAGAGGGGGAAGTGTGGATAGTAGATCATCAAATTCGCTCGAGGAAAGCGAAACGTATAGTTCTTTTTACGCAGGGTCCAGAGAATGCCGACCCTAGTATCAAAACTATGACGAAGCCTGATGAAAGAGAAGAAGTGACTATGATAGATTATCCCTATGAAGCGGATTTTCGTCGAGACATAATAACTGGTTCTATGCGTGTTCAAAGACGTAAAACCCTTACGGGGAAAATGTTTCCCTTACATCCGTATTCCCCACTTTTTTTCGACAGAGTAGGATTTTCTTGGGATGTTCTTTTCGAACCATTCATATTATCAGTAATTGAGATTTCCGACCTAATACAAGACATTTTTAGAAAGGGTATAAAAGGAAGCGTAGCAAAAAGAATAAAGAGGTTDAAAAAAAAAAAAAAAATGTACATGGAGGAAAACAAAAGCTACGAAGAAATTCAAAAAGAAGTCAATGAAATGGAAAAGGGGCGGGACGGGCAGCCGGAAATGGAACGAATAGACAGGACACGAGAAAAAATATCAGACCTCTATGATGTCATTATTTATGCTCATGGAATAAGAGCTTTTATTTTACTAATTCAGTCGAGGCTTAGAAAATCTATTGTATTACCTTCATTGATACTAGCTAAAAATATTGTCCGTTTCTTATTACGCCAAGAGTCCGAGTGGGAGCAGGATATAAGGGAGATGAATAGAGAAGTGCATCTTATATGCACCTATAAAGGTATGCCAGTACTAGAAACAGGAAGAAACGGAATTTTTCCTCAAAACTGGGCCACAGAGGGTATACAAATAATGATAAGATTTCCTTTCCGTCTGAAACCTTGGCACCGATCTAAGATACGACCTTCTCGTAGGGATCCAAATCCAAAGCAGGAAAGTCTTGCTTCTTTTTTAACGATTTGGGGACTGGAAACTGACCGTCCTTTTGGTTCTCCTCTCGTAGGACTTGGTATTTTGTTTCGTTATTATTTTGGACCCCCTTTGAAAAAACTCCAAAAAGCAATTATAAAATGGAGTTTTCGAGCTCTAAAAAGTTTTAAAGAAAGAACAAAATTATTGTTTCTAAAGGTCCAAAAAGAACCAAAAAAATTGAGAGAGGATTCGAGTGAAATAAAAAAAGATTCTATAATCAATAATCAGATTATTCATGAATCATCCATTCAAACCCGATCTATGGATTGGACAAATTATTCACTGACAGAAATCAAAATTAAAGATCTGACTGATAGAACAAGCACAATCAGAAATCAAATAGAAAGAATTACAAAAGACAAGAAAAACGGATTTCGAACTCTAAAGATAAATATTAGTCCTAACAAACCAAGTTATGGTGCTCAAAAATTAGCATCACTAAAAAATTTTTTTCAGATATTAAAAAGAAGAAATGATAGATTAATCCGTAAATCACATTATTTTATAAAATGGATCGTGGAAAGGGTATACACGGATATCCTTCTAGAGAGCTTTCCATATATCATTAATCATCTTACTAATAGTCTTTATAGGCCCATGATCATTAGAAAACTTTTTCGTAAATTAAAAAAAAAAAAAATTTTTGATACAAAAGAGAAAAAGATAATTGAGCGTATTTCAACTATACAAAAAAAACTTTCACCTTCTCGTATTCGTCATAAGATTCAGACGAAGTCGGAGGTTTCTTTTAAATTATCCCTCGTGTCACAGGCCTATGTATTTTACAAATTATCACAAACCCAGGTTATTAACTTGTATAAGTTAAGATCTGTCCTTCAATATGACGGAGCGTCTTTATTTCTTAAGAATGAAATAAAAGATTATTTTCGAAGACAAGGAATAATTTCTTCCGAATTAAAGCATAAGAAACTTCAGAATTCTGGAATGAATCAATGGAAAAATTGGTTAAAGAGTCATTATCCATACGATTTATCTGGGCTAAAATGGTCTAAATTAGTACCGCAAAAATGGCGAAATAGAGTCAATCAACATTGTAAGGTTGAAAAGAAAAATTTAACCAAACGGGATTCATCTGAAAGAGAGGAAAAGGTTTCGTTATTGCTAAATAAAAACGATCATTTTCAAAAAATGTATAGATATGATCTTTTAGCATATCAATCGATTTTTTATGAAGATAAGAAGGACTCATATAATTACAACATACATAAACCGAAATTTGTTGATACGGGGGGGAGTATCCCTATTACTAATTTTATAAGAAAAGATTATTTTATGTATATAAAAAATCCAGATAGAAAATTTTTTGATACGAAAGGTCTTTTTTATCTCAAAATTAATAAAGATAAAGAAATCAACCCATCCAATCAAAAGGGTTTCTTTTCTTTTTTTGATTGGATGGGAATGAATGAAGAAAGACTAAATCGTCCTGTATCGAAACCGATACCTTGGTTATTCCCACAATTTGAGTTATTTTTTAATGTATCTAAAATGAAACCCGGGTTTATACCAATTCATTCACTTCTTTTTCATTTTAATGAAGATGTTAGTCAAAATAAAAATCTCACTCAAAAGAAAAAGGGGGATCTTATACTATCAAATGAAAAAGAAAAAAAATCTTTTGAATTAGAGAATCAAGAAGAAAAAAAAACCATAGGTCAAAGAGATCTCGCATCAGATGCCCAAAACCGAGGGAACCCTGAATCTGTTCTCTCAAACCAACAAAAATATATGGAAGAACTTTATACGAAATCAGATATGAAAATGGGTAGAACGAAAAATCAACCCCAAAGCATTTGGACTTGGGAAATAGACTTAGATGCGTTCATGAAAGGATCTTTTGCTTTGCAATTGAAATGGATGCTGAGTCCTTTGACTATGGAATTATTCGATTATGCGCTGTCCGTACTTGAATGGGAAAAGGAAAGCAGAATGACAACAAAGTTCGGTTTCGGCTTTATTAAGAAGGAGGAGTTAACTCTGGATCCAATGCTAATCCGGGATTTGAATCTTTCAAAAATCCTAAAAGAGGGAATATTTATTATCGAACCAGTTCGTATACCTGTAAAACATAATGTAGAATTTATTATGTATCAAACCATAAGGATTTCTTTGGTTCATGAGATGAAACAAAGAAATAATCAAAAAAGATACAGAGAAAATATGGATAATAATCATTTTGAGGAATCGATTGCAAGACATCAAATGATGACGAAAAATGGAAACAAAAATCATTATGATTTGCTTGTTCCTGAAAATATTTTATCGTCTAGACGGCGTAGAGAATTGAGAATTCTAAGTTGTTTCAATTCAAGGAATAGTAATTGTGTGGATAAAAATGCAGTATTTTGCAATGGGAACAAGGTAAAAACCTGTGGTCAATTTTTGGATGAAAGCAAAGATCTTGATAGAGATAAAATGAAATTAATTAAATTAAAATTCTTTCTTTGGCCCAATTATCGATTAGAAGATTTAGCTTGTATGAATCGCTATTGGTTTGATACTAATAATGGTAGTCGTTTCAGTATGTTAAGGATACATATGTATCCACGATTGAAAATTGATTGATGATACAATTGTCTTCCCCTACGATATATATCGGGTGGATAAATAGCTGCGCACATGCCTTGTCTTACATCCTTTTTTGATACATGAATACTAATTCAATGACGTATCAATTAGATCAGAAAATGAATCAATAAGGAAATTCGGATTGATTCTTGTGTATACCAGATCAAAATACCTCGCATTATTATTACTGATCAGTAAAATTCATATTCGTAAAATAAAAATAGTAAATTAATAAAAAAATTGACGAAATGAAATTATATAATATATATTTATTATTTTAAAGTTTTAAAGTTATGACAAAAAATTCATTCATGACAGTTATTTCGCAAAAAGAAAAGAAGGGATCTGTTGAATTTCAAGTCTTCTGTTTCACCAATAAGATACGCAAACTTACCTCACATTTAGAATTACACAAAAAAGACTATTCATCGCAGAGAGGTCTACGGAAAATTTTGGGAAAACGTCAACGACTTCTGGCTTATTTTTCAAAAAAAAATGGAGTACGTTATAAAGAATTAATCAGCCAATTGAATATTCGGGCGATAAAAAAACGTTAATTTGAACATTTTTTTATTTCATTTTTTGATCGTCAATTTTGATGAACTTCTTTTCGTTTTCAACAATTCATGAAAGAAGAACTACGTAAAAAACTTATGACTGGACCAGTTACAAGAAAAGATCTAATGATAGTCAATATGGGGCCTCACCACCCATCAATGCATGGCGTTCTTCGACTCATTGTTACTTTAGATGGGGAAGATGTTATTGATTGTGAACCAATAGTAGGTTATTTGCACAGAGGAATGGAAAAAATTGCGGAAAACCGAACAATTATACAATATTTGCCTTATGTAACACGGTGGGATTATTTAGCTACTATGTTTACAGAAGCAATAACTATAAATGCACCAGAACAGTTAGGAAATATTCAAGTACCTAAAAGGGCTAGCTATATTCGAGTTATTATGTTGGAGTTGAGTCGTATAGCTTCTCATTTATTATGGCTAGGGCCTTTTATGGCGGATATTGGTGCACAGACGCCCTTCTTTTACATTTTAAGAGAAAGAGAATTGATATATGATCTATTCGAAGCTGTCACTGGCATGAGAATGATGCATAATTTTTTTCGTATCGGAGGAGTCGCTGCCGATTTACCTTATGGCTGGATAGATAAATGTTTGGATTTCTGTGAGTATTTTTTAACAGCAATTGCTGAATATCAAAAGCTTATTACGCGAAATCCTATTTTTTTAGAACGAGTCGAAGGGGTGGGCCTTATTAGTGGAGAAGAAGCAATAAATTGGGGGTTGTCAGGACCGATGTTACGGGCTTCCGGAATAGAATGGGATCTTCGTAAAGTTGATCGTTATGAATGTTATGAAGAATTTGATTGGGAAGTTCAATGGCAAAAGGAAGGTGATTCATTAGCTCGTTATTTAATCCGAATTGGCGAAATGGTGGAATCTGTAAAAATTATTCAGCAAGCTCTAGAAGGCATTCCGGGGGGACCCTATGAGAATTTAGAAATCCGACGCTTTAATAGAGTAAAAGATACTGAGTGGAATAATTTTGAATATAGATTCATTAGTAAAAAACCCGCTCCCACCTTTGAGTTATCGCGACAAGAACTTTATGTAAGAGTCGAAGCCCCCAAGGGCGAATTAGGAATTTATTTAATAGGAGATCAGAGTGCTTTTCCATGGAGATGGAAAATTCGCCCGCCCGGTTTTATCAATTTGCAAATTCTTCCTCAGTTAGTTAAAAGAATGAAATTGGCTGATATTATGACAATACTAGGTAGCATAGATATCATTATGGGAGAAATTGATCGTTGAAATGATAATTGATACAACAGGAGTACAAGCTATCAATTCTTTTTCCATATTGGAATCCTTAAAAGAAGTCTATGGAACTATATGGATGCTTGTACCTATTTTGATTCTGATTTTGGGAATAACAATAGGTGTACTAGTAATTGTGTGGTTAGAAAGAGAAATATCCGCGGGGATACAACAACGTATTGGACCTGAATATGCCGGCCCCTTGGGAATTCTTCAAGCTCTAGCAGATGGAACAAAACTACTTTTCAAGGAGAACCTTCTTCCAGCAAGAGGCGATAAGGGTTTATTTAGTGTTGGGCCCTCCATAGCAGTCATATCAATTCTATTAAGTTATTCGGTAATTCCTTTTAGCTATCGGCTTATTCTAGTCGATCTCAGCAATGGCGTTTTCTTATGGATCGCCATTTCAAGTATTGCTCCCATTGGACTTCTTATGTCAGGATATGGATCAAATAATAAATATTCCTTTTTAGGCGGTCTAAGGGCTGCTGCCCAATCTATTAGTTATGAAATACCATTAACTCTATGCGTGTTATCAATATCTCTACGTGTGATTCGTTGAGGCATAAAATTTCCACAAATTTTTCTTTCGAGAGTTTTCTAAGAATGAACTAAAATACATTAAATAGAGAACGTTCTTTTTTATTAAACCTTCGGGTTGATGAACTAAAACAGATAGTTAGATGAGTGAAAGAAAACCGCTTCGAAATTCGCAGTAAAAAGATTGAGTCTCATTTCCTGTGTACAAGAATTACGCCAAAGTTAATATAAGTAAATAGAAGCAGTAAAGAAAACCTATTTATCCCAAGACTGGTTGATTAGTTATCAGGGCTTGAAGCGGGTTAAACAGATTCATTCTTTGGAGTTCGTGCTATCGTTTATATGTATTACTCTATATGACATGATACGAATTGTCGAAAAGATTGAGCAAAATGAGTGGATAGTTAGGAACACCAAGGTACACAAAGGATTAGTATATAGAGACTTTATAAGTTATCGGAAAAAATTCCACATAAACGAAATATTAATTGGGGCTTAAAATTAGTAGAAATGATCAAGTAGTACTCCCCAGAATTCCGATCCAGAGTATGTTGCTATTCACCAATAAAATGAATGACTATCAGGAACGAAGTAATCCTTTACTTCCCTTTTTAGATAAAAAAGGAAGAAAAAATAGAAAGAATGCAATTGCAAAATTTTTGATTATTCCTATAACTCTATTAAGTATACTTCATGTCAATTTTTTTGTAATCAAAAAGGATAGGGTGAGATATCTGTTAATATTTCTAAAAAGAGTATTTTATAAAGAGTTTAAATAAAGTCTCAAAAAAACTGAAAATAAAGAAAATTTCTAATATATATAAATTTATTAAAAATAAAAAAAAGTAAAGGATGAGATCAATTCAGAAGCCCTTTAGTATAGCAGACAGAATTCCATTGGTCTAATTCGGGACCTTTCAATTACTTTTGACTCTATCTATCCTACATAAATTTCAAGATTCAAAAATATGGAAGCAGTCTTTAGATTTATGCGCGACCCTCGAGGAGCCGTATGAGGTGAAAATCTCATGTACGGTTCTGGAATAGCGATGATAAATGAGATCTTATCACCGACTAGAATTATCTAACAGTTTAAGTACAGTTGATATAGTTGAAGCACAGTCCAAATATGGTTTGTGGGGATGGAATTTGTGGCGTCAACCTATAGGATTTCTCGTTTTTATAATTTCTTCTCTAGCCGAATGTGAAAGGTTGCCCTTTGATTTACCAGAAGCAGAGGAAGAATTAGTAGCAGGTTATCAAACAGAATATTCAGGGATTAAATTTGGTTTATTTTATGTTGCTTCCTATCTAAATCTACTCGTTTCTTCATTATTTGTAACAGTTCTTTACTTGGGAGGCTGGAATTTCTCTATTCCATACATATTCGTTACTGACCTTTTTGGACTAAATGCAAGGGATGGAGTCGTTGAAACAACAATTGGTATTTTCATTACACTAGCGAAAACTTTTTTGTTCTTGTTCATTTCTATCACAACAAGATGGACCTTACCTAGACTGAGAATGGACCAATTATTAAATCTTGGCTGGAAATTTCTTTTACCGATTTCTTTAGGTAATTTATTATTAACAACTTCTTCCCAACTCCTTTCACTATAATAAATATAATAAATATAAGCAAAATATAATATTTTCTATTCACTAGTAACTAGATTGATAACCTGTTCCAAACAAGAAAAAGAAACAAACAACAATTTTTATCGAGATTTAGGATATGTTCCCTATGGTAACTGGGTTCCTGAATTATGGTCAACAAACAGTACGAGCGGCTAGGTACATTGGTCAAGGTTTTCTGATTACCTTATCCCATGCGAATCGTTTACCTGTAACTATTCAATACCCTTATGAAAAATTGATCACATCAGAACGTTTTCGTGGTCGAATCCACTTTGAATTCGATAAATGCATTGCTTGTGAGGTATGTGTTCGTGTATGTCCTATAGATCTACCTGTTGTAGATTGGAAATTGGAAACGGATATTCGAAAGAAACGACTGCTGAATTATAGTATTGATTTCGGAATCTGTATATTTTGTGGTAACTGCGTTGAGTATTGTCCAACAAATTGTTTATCAATGACTGAAGAGTATGAACTTTCGACGTATGATCGTCATGAATTAAATTATAATCAAATTGCTTTAGGCCGTTTACCAATATCAATAATTGACGATTACACAATTCGAACTATCTTAAATTGGCCTCAATTCAATAAAAAAGAACTGCCTTAAGAAATAAAAAAAGCTTTTTTTATTACTAAGGTTGTTATATAAATTGAACATATTTTTTTGTTTGTGAATAACTAACCTCACAATAACGCCTATTGATTTGATTAGGTCATGAAAATTGAAGATTTACTTGGAATTTTTTCCGTAACGATTTCAACTAGATTCGAACTACCCTTTCCGATAAGGAATCCAATTTGGACACTAACTATACCTACATAAATTCGCATCCATTAGAATCGCATCCAATTAGGAACGTGTCTTAAGACGATCAGCTTAACTTCTTTTCTCCTGGTCAGTTCAATAAAATCATGAAAGAGTCTGATTTTTTATATCTTTTTTTCATAGAATGGATTTACCTGGACCAATACATGATTTTCTTTTAGTCTTTTTGGGATCAGGTCTTATATTAGGAGGCCTCGGAGTGGTATTATTTACCAATCCCGTTTTTTCTGCTTTTTCGTTAGGATTGGTTCTTGTTTGTATATCTTTATTCTATATTCTAGCAAACTCTCAATTTGTAGCTTCTGCACAACTCCTTATTTACGTAGGAGCTATAAATGTTTTAATCATATTTGCTGTAATGTTCATCAACGGGTTAGAATATGACAAAAATTTCCGCCTTTGGACTCTTGGAGACGGAATTACTTTGTTAGTTTGTACCAGTATTTTTATTTTATTAGTTACTACTATTCTAAATACATCATGGTACGGAATTATTTGGACTACAAAATTTAATCAGATTATAGAACAAGATTTGATAAATAATAGTCAACAAATTGGCATTCATTTATCAACAGATTTTTTTCTCCCATTTGAACTCATTTCAATAATTCTTTTAGTTGCTTTGATCGGTGCAATTGCCGTGGCCCGCCAATAAGATTCAAAATCTTTCAAATTAAACACGTCACTCCAAATCAAACTTGATTCGTTTTCTCTTTTTTGTATCCATTTCTGTTCAATTCAAATCGAATTGATGTATAATTATAATAAAAAATATGAATGTCAATCTATTACTAAAATACTTCTTTGCTCTGTGTTTGTTTGGTATATTCGAGTGAATGAGATTTTTGTTCATATTTAAATGAATCAAGATTGATAAGGAGTTGCTCAATGATGCTCGAACATGTACTTGTTTTGAGTGCCTATTTATTTTCTATCGGTATCTATGGATTAATCACAAGCCGAAATTTAGTTAGAGCTCTTATGTGTCTTGAACTTATATTGAATGCGGTTAATCTGAATTTCGTAACGTTTTCTGACTTTTTTGATAGTCGTCAACTAAAAGGAAATATTTTCTCCATCTTTGTTATAGCTATTGCAGCCGCTGAAGCAGCTATTGGCCCGGCTATTGTTTCCGCAATTTATCGTAACAGAAAATCAACTCGTATTAATCAAGCGAATTTGTTGAATAAGTAGTATTTATATTATTATTATAGAAATTTGAAGAGTTATAAATTCAAATTAGAGTATTAAGTAGATAGAAAAAATCTCAGAAAGCAAAGTATTTTTGACCTCCTTTCTAAACCAACCCAGAAAAAAGTTTATTCGACAAGTTCTGGTGAATCATCGATTCGTCTGGTCTTTGCATATGTAATTCAGTTACATACAATACAGGGTGATACTAGACCGAAACTAATGAGATTCAAAAAAACAGGTATAGATCCAATGTCACATTCAGTAAAGATTTATGATACATGTATAGGATGTACTCAATGTGTCCGAGCCTGCCCCACAGATGTATTAGAAATGATACCTTGGGACGGGTGTAAAGCTAAACAAATAGCTTCCGCCCCAAGAACAGAGGACTGTGTTGGTTGTAAGAGATGCGAATCCGCCTGTCCAACCGATTTTTTGAGTGTTCGAGTTTATTTATGGCATGAAACAACTCGGAGTATGGGTCTAGCTTATTGATACGTTCCAGAAAACTCCACTTTAATCCTTTTTATTTTTGTTTACCGACAAAAACCCGCGCTCGAAATAGAAATATATATCTTATTTTGTTTCGAGTACGGGTTTTTTAGTCCAAGTGTATTTTGTCTTTACCACGAATTATTTTCCTTGGTTAACCTTAATTGTAGTTTTACCTATATTTGCGAGTTTATTAATTTTCTTCCTCCCCCATAGGGGTAATAAGGTAATTCGATGGTATACTATGTGTATATGTATCTTAGAATTCCTATTAACAATCTATGTATTCTGTTATCATTTCCAACCGGACGACCCATTAATACAATTGGCTGAAGATTATAACTGGATTCGCTTTTTTGATTTCCATTGGCGGTTGGGAATTGATGGGCTTTCTATAGGACCCGTTTTACTGACTGGATTCATCACGACTTTGGCGACTTTAGCGGCTTGGCCAGTTACTCGGGATTCCCGATTATTCCATTTCTTGATGTTAGCGATGTATAGCGGTCAAATAGGATTATTTTCTTCTCGAGACCTTTTACTTTTTTTTCTAATGTGGGAATTAGAATTAATTCCCGTTTATCTACTTTTATCCATATGGGGAGGAAAGAAACGTCTATACTCAGCTACAAAGTTTATTTTGTACACTGCAGGGGGTTCCGTTTTTCTGTTAATGGGAGTTTTGGGTATCGGGTTATATGGTTCTAATGAACCAACATTAAATTTTGAAACATTAGCTAACCAATCGTATCCTGTGGGATTAGAAATAATATTCTATATTGGATTTCTTATTGCTTTTGCTGTAAAATCGCCGATTATACCTCTACATACATGGTTGCCAGATACCCATGGAGAAGCGCATTATAGTACTTGTATGCTTTTAGCCGGAATCCTATTAAAAATGGGAGCATATGGGTTGGTTCGCATTAATATGGAATTATTACCTCACGCGCATTCTATCTTTTCTCCTTGGTTGATGATAGTAGGCACAATGCAAATAATCTATGCAGCTTCAGCATCTCCGGGGCAGCGTAATTTAAAAAAAAGAATAGCATATTCCTCTGTATCTCATATGGGGTTCATAATTATAGGAATTAGTTCTATAACGGATACGGGATTCAACGGGGCCATTTTACAAATAATCTCTCATGGATTTATTGGTGCTGCTCTTTTTTTCCTAGCAGGAACCAGTTATGATAGAATACGTCTTGTTTATCTCGACGAAATTGGCGGAATAGCCATTTCAATGCCAAAGATATTCACACTTTTCAGTACTTTTTCGATGGCTTCCCTGGCGTTACCGGGCATGAGCGGTTTTTTTGCCGAATTAATAGTCTTTTTTGGAATAATTACCAGCCAAAAAATTTTTTTCATGTCCAAAGTCCTAATTACTTTTGGCATGGCAATTGGGATGATATTAACTCCTATTTATTTATTATCTATGTTACGCCAAATGTTCTATGGATACAAGTTAGTAAATAATGCAAACTCTTCGTTTTTTGATTCCGGTCCGCGAGAGTTATTTGTTTCACTCGTTATCTTTCTACCAGTAATAGGTATTGGAATTTACCCGGATTTCGTTCTCTCACTATCCGTTGAGAAGGTCGAAGTTGTTCTATCAAATTTTTTTTATAGATAGTTTCCATTTGAAACTTTATTTTTTATGTAACACAAAAAAACGAATTAATTAGAATTAAAATCGGACAGTTTGACGTTTGTGAGAACCATTTGAATCACTATACTACTCGATTGAAATGGTTCTCGACGAAACTTGCTTTTTTGTATGTATATGGGATATCCCCCGTCCTGTAGTTTTATTCGTCAGGTTAGGTCCTTTCTTCAATTTAGGTACTTTTTAATAGAAATGAACCATAACTATGTAATCCTATTCCTAATAAATTGACTCCAAAATAGCATATCCAAATAATAAGAAATCCTAGAGAAGCCACAATTGCAGAATTTTCACTTTTCAAATTGATATTTGTTTTAATATGTAAATAAATTGCGAATACGGTCCAAGTAATAAAAGCCCACGTTTCCTTTGGGTCCCAATTCCAATATGACCCCCAAGCTTCGTTAGCCCATACTGCTCCTGAAAGGATACCTATGGTTAAAAAGATAAATCCGAGACTAATAACACGGGAACTCCAATGATCGAATTGTTCAATTAACTGGGACCTATAAAAATTCCTAAGAGAAAAGAGATGGGTGCTTTGTAAAATATTGTTTTCTTCGTTGATGTATTGGATCTTCCCGAAGAACAAAGACTCGTTTAATAAAAGTTTTTTTTTACCAACAAGGCTTATATTGTTTTGAAATGTAATGACTAGAAGGGCTACTGATAATAATGATCCGCATAAAAGGGCTGCATAGGCCAATATCATCATACTTACATGCATCATTAACCACTGGGATTGAAGAGCGGGGACTAAGATTGTGGATTGCCTCATTTGGGCTAAAAAGCCCGAAGTAGCAAAGCCTTGGGTAAAAATAGCACCGGGCGCTGTTATTGCATTTACAATTTTTTTAAGGTTTTTAAAATAAGGAATCATATGAATAATATAAAAACTCCACGAAAGGAAGATTAATGATTCATATAAATTACTTAACGGGAAATGCCCTGAAAAAATCCATCGAATACCTAATAATCCTGTTATACAGGAAAAAGTAAGTAGCATACCCTTTTCTAATGAATCATTTAGTTCTACTATTTCGTTGACTACTAAAGTCATTAAATGAATTGTAATTACAATTGAAACGATCGAAAAGGAAATATGATTGAAAAGATGCTCCAAAGTTAAAAATATCATAAGAATATATATATAAAGAAAAGAAATCCCTCAATTACAAATTATGAACTAGAAATTAAGAATTAAATTTATTTTGTTGTGATTATTCTTTTTTCTAGGGCTATTAGATTACCTTGTAGAATTTGTAAAAGGCTGTGCCGCTACTCGGACTCGAACCGAGACGCTCTAGCACTGCTTCCTAAGAGCAGCGTGTCTACCAATTTCACCATAGCGGCTTGTTTGAAATCATAATAGCCTTTTTTTCGTTAATCGTCGAGATTGAACGAGTGACCCCAATGGCGATATTTTGATAAAAACATTCCAAATTTTTTGTTTTCTAAGGAATAGGAATATATACAATAGCATTTTTGAGAAAGTTCTAAAGATATATTTTGATTTACCAAGAAAAATTCTTCGTACATAATATCTCACAAAATCGAAATTGAAAATAGAAAAAAATGAATTGAATAAAACAATTAAAAAATTTTTCTATTTTTATAGAAGTAAAGATAAAAAAGATATATAACAATTCAGAAACATAAAGAATCCGGTAGGGAACGATTTTAATAAAATGAATTCTATTATGTATTAAGATTAAGGATCCCTTTTTGCCTAAAGCTTTTTTGTTTGTTCTTCCATAGATCTAAAACCCACTTTTCTTTTCTATCAGCTATTGGGACCGGCCGGTTGATGGGGAAAGTAAGAATCCCCATCCCATAAATGATAAAATAGACTAAAACATACTAAAAGAAGGGTAGTGAAATCCTCTCCGTTTCAAACAAAAAAGTCTCGTATAAAGTGGGTTTACATATCATAAGAGAGAAGCAGGATCTATTTGATGTTGATTAATTCAACAAAAATTTAATGAATACAAAGCATTAATTGTATTTCTAAATTAAATAAATGATTGTTTTTTTCGCCTTTTTTATGAATAGAAATGCTAAAGGAAATTTTGTAGAAGTTTTTTTGAGTCAGATCAATTCATATTATTCTAAGATTTGATTACTTATTTTTCGTATAAAAAAACTTTTCGAATTCCCGGTAGAAAGAGATTTCGCTAATGCAAAAGCTTTTAATGCTGCCGAATATCCTTTTCTTTTCCAAACATTTTTACGAATACGCTTTTTGGAAATTGAAGTACGCTTTTTTGGAACTGCCATTCAAAAATGAATAGGTTATTCATTGTTCTAGTTGGATGTGAAAGACATCTAGTATTCAAAGCAAAGGAATCTTTTTATCCTATTTTTTTTAGTTATAGACCTTTTTTTATTCTAAGTTTTTTTATAAAATATCTCAAAAAACTAGAAATATCTAAAAATGATCTATCAGATTATCAGAGACTCCCCCTTTTCTTATTCTAATTTCTATTTATTGAATACGATGTACCATAAAAAAGAAAATAAAGAAGCAAACTTTAGACTTCTATTTCTGTTTATTTTTCTTATGTGACTTTTCTTTTTTGTATTTCATATTTTTTATATGTCACATAAAAAACCCATTGAAAGGTTAAAATTTAAAAGAATTAAGTAAGCTCCTCTTACCTAATCCTAATTACCTAATAGAAACTTGACTCTTTTTAACAAATACGTGGTATTTTTTTCTTTCTTATTGAAACGAGACTAGTTATTATTTAGTTAGAGTAGACATGCTTTGATATGTTTTTTTCAATTTTTAATTTTTATTTTATGTAAAGTCGAAAGTAAAGTAAAGTCCTGGCTAGCATAGAACAAGATAAATATGCTTTATTGTTCTGGAAATAGAAGACAATCAATCAAAAAGTTTTGCAGAGAACTAATAACTTAACTGATTCCGAATAAACAAATTTAAAGAGTTTCTAGTTTTTAACTTAAATTAGATTATGAATCTTAGTAGATCTTGTAATTCATATCAGTATCAGACTTACGTCCTTTTTGTCTAATTTTTGATCAGCTTTCTATTTATGGATTTATCAAACGAATAATGAAAGGTATAAATTTTTGATATTCTCTATATTCATAGGTTTTAATAGTTTAATTAATAACTAAGTATTTACTTTCACTAATAACTATTTGGTCATTTGACCAATTAGAACTTCTTGAGTTGAATATTAATAAATAAAAAAATGTTTATTCTAAGAATTTCGCTTTCGAATAGCAATAAAATTCTATTATCGCATATCTTAATTTATTTTTATTGACCTCCTTCGAAAGAGGTAAAAGCCGGGAAATCGAAAATCAAATTTTATTTTTTATGGAACATATCTACCAAAATGCATGGATCATACCTTTTATTCCACTTACAGTTCCGTTGTTAATCGGAGCAGGACTTCTTCTTTTTCCTAAGACAACAAAAAATCTTAGGCGTATGTGGGCTTTTCCTAGTATTTTGTTGTTAACTATAGTTATGATTTTTTCAATTAAATTATCTATTCAGCAAATAAATAGCAGTTCTATCTATCAAGCTGTCTGGTCTTGGACCATCAATAATGATTTTTCTTTAGAGTTCGGTTACTTGGTTGATCCACTTACTTCTATTATGTTAATGTTAATTACTACTGTTGGTATTCTAGTTCTTATTTATAGTGACAATTATATGCTTCATGATCAAGGATATTTGAGATTCTTTGCTTATCTGAGTTTTTTCAATACTTCTATGCTTGGCTTAGTTACTAGTTCAAATTTAATACAAATTTATATTTTTTGGGAATTAGTTGGAATGTGTTCGTATCTATTAATAGGTTTTTGGTTTACACGACCTGCTGCAGCAAATGCTTGTCAAAAGGCATTTGTAACTAATCGTGTAGGGGATTTTGGTTTATTATTAGGCATTTTAGGCCTTTATTGGCTAACAGGTAGTTTCGAATTTCGCGATTTGTTCGAAATATTCAATACCTTGCTTTATAATAACGAAGTCTATTTTTTAATTGGAACTGTATGTACTTTCTTATTATTTGCTGGTGCAGTTGCCAAATCTGCCCAATTCCCCCTTCATGTATGGTTACCGGATGCTATGGAGGGACCTACTCCTATTTCGGCTCTTATACATGCTGCTACTATGGTAGCTGCGGGGATTTTTCTTGTTGCTCGACTTTTTCCTCTTTTGATACTCATTCCCTCTATATTACATCTGATTGCTTTAATTGGTATAATAACAGTACTTTTAGGAGCCACTTTAGCTCTTGCCCAAAAAGACATTAAGAGAAGTTTAGCTTATTCTACAATGTCTCAATTGGGGTATATGATGTTAGCTCTAGGTATGGGGTCTTATCGAGCTGCTTTATTCCATTTGATCACGCATGCTTACTCAAAAGCATTGTTGTTTTTAGGATCTGGATCTATTATTCATTCTATGCAAACTATTGTTGGGTATTCTCCAGATAAAAGTCAAAATATGGTTTTTATGGGGGGTTTAAAAAAACACGTGCCAATCACAAAAACTTCTTTTTTTTTAGGTACACTTTCTCTTTCTGGTATTCCACCTCTTGCTTGTTTTTGGTCTAAAGATGAAATTCTTAATGATACGTGGTTGTATTCACCAACTTTCGCAATCATAGCCTGGGCTACAGCAGGATTAACTGCATTTTATATGTTTCGCATCTATTTACTCGTGTTTGAGGGTCATTTAAACGTTCATTTTCAAAATTATAACGGAAAAAAAAGTAGTTCCTTCTATTCAATATCTTTATGGGGTCAAGATGGACTGAAACTTATTAACAAAAATTTTCGTTTATTAACTTTGTTACCAATAAAAAATAACGAAAATCTTTCTAAAAATCCACACGAAAGTATCAAAAAACCAATGCGATCCTTTATTATTAAAAATAGTGAACATAAAAAAATTGCTCCATATCCTCATGAATCGGATAATACTATGTTATTTCCTCTACTTCTATTAATTTTTTTGACTTTGTTCATTGGATTCCTAGGAATTCCTTTCAATCAAGAAGGCATAGATTTGGATATATTGTCCAAATGGTTAAGCCCATCTGTAACTCTTTTACATCAAAAATTGAATAATGAAAATTTTTTTGATTGGTCTGAATTTGTGTTAAATGCAATCCTTTCGGTTAGTATAGCTTATTCCGGAATAGTTATAGCGTCTTTTTTATATAAACCTATTTATTCGCCCTTACAAAATTTTTCTTTAATTAATTTTTTTGCCAAAAGGTATCTAAATAGGGTTTTTTCGGACAAAATTCAAAATCTAATATATGATTGGGCCCATCATCGTGGTTACATAGATGCTTTTTATACAACATACGTAATTCGGAGTGTAAGAGGGTTGTCCGAACTAGTAAATTTTTTTGATAGGCGGGTAATTGATGGAATTCCAAATGGATTGGGTGTTGCAAGTTTTTTTCTAGGAGAAGGTCTCAAGTATGTAGGTGGTGGGCGCATTTCTTCTTACCTTTTTTTGTATTTATTCTATGCGTCAATTTTTTTATTAATTTACTATTTTTATTTTACGAATATGAATTTTACTGATCAGTAATAATAATGCGAGGTATTTTGATCTGGTATACACAAGAATCAATCCGAATTTCCTTATTGATTCATTTTCTGATCTAATTGATACGTCATTGAATTAGTATTCATGTATCAAAAAAGGATGTAAGACAAGGCATGTGCGCAGCTATTTATCCACCCGATATATATCGTAGGGGAAGACAATTGTATCATCAATCAATTTTCAATCGTGGATACATATGTATCCTTAACATACTGAAACGACTACCATTATTAGTATCAAACCAATAGCGATTCATACAAGCTAAATCTTCTAATCGATAATTGGGCCAAAGAAAGAATTTTAATTTAATTAATTTCATTTTATCTCTATCAAGATCTTTGCTTTCATCCAAAAATTGACCACAGGTTTTTACCTTGTTCCCATTGCAAAATACTGCATTTTTATCCACACAATTACTATTCCTTGAATTGAAACAACTTAGAATTCTCAATTCTCTACGCCGTCTAGACGATAAAATATTTTCAGGAACAAGCAAATCATAATGATTTTTGTTTCCATTTTTCGTCATCATTTGATGTCTTGCAATCGATTCCTCAAAATGATTATTATCCATATTTTCTCTGTATCTTTTTTGATTATTTCTTTGTTTCATCTCATGAACCAAAGAAATCCTTATGGTTTGATACATAATAAATTCTACATTATGTTTTACAGGTATACGAACTGGTTCGATAATAAATATTCCCTCTTTTAGGATTTTTGAAAGATTCAAATCCCGGATTAGCATTGGATCCAGAGTTAACTCCTCCTTCTTAATAAAGCCGAAACCGAACTTTGTTGTCATTCTGCTTTCCTTTTCCCATTCAAGTACGGACAGCGCATAATCGAATAATTCCATAGTCAAAGGACTCAGCATCCATTTCAATTGCAAAGCAAAAGATCCTTTCATGAACGCATCTAAGTCTATTTCCCAAGTCCAAATGCTTTGGGGTTGATTTTTCGTTCTACCCATTTTCATATCTGATTTCGTATAAAGTTCTTCCATATATTTTTGTTGGTTTGAGAGAACAGATTCAGGGTTCCCTCGGTTTTGGGCATCTGATGCGAGATCTCTTTGACCTATGGTTTTTTTTTCTTCTTGATTCTCTAATTCAAAAGATTTTTTTTCTTTTTCATTTGATAGTATAAGATCCCCCTTTTTCTTTTGAGTGAGATTTTTATTTTGACTAACATCTTCATTAAAATGAAAAAGAAGTGAATGAATTGGTATAAACCCGGGTTTCATTTTAGATACATTAAAAAATAACTCAAATTGTGGGAATAACCAAGGTATCGGTTTCGATACAGGACGATTTAGTCTTTCTTCATTCATTCCCATCCAATCAAAAAAAGAAAAGAAACCCTTTTGATTGGATGGGTTGATTTCTTTATCTTTATTAATTTTGAGATAAAAAAGACCTTTCGTATCAAAAAATTTTCTATCTGGATTTTTTATATACATAAAATAATCTTTTCTTATAAAATTAGTAATAGGGATACTCCCCCCCGTATCAACAAATTTCGGTTTATGTATGTTGTAATTATATGAGTCCTTCTTATCTTCATAAAAAATCGATTGATATGCTAAAAGATCATATCTATACATTTTTTGAAAATGATCGTTTTTATTTAGCAATAACGAAACCTTTTCCTCTCTTTCAGATGAATCCCGTTTGGTTAAATTTTTCTTTTCAACCTTACAATGTTGATTGACTCTATTTCGCCATTTTTGCGGTACTAATTTAGACCATTTTAGCCCAGATAAATCGTATGGATAATGACTCTTTAACCAATTTTTCCATTGATTCATTCCAGAATTCTGAAGTTTCTTATGCTTTAATTCGGAAGAAATTATTCCTTGTCTTCGAAAATAATCTTTTATTTCATTCTTAAGAAATAAAGACGCTCCGTCATATTGAAGGACAGATCTTAACTTATACAAGTTAATAACCTGGGTTTGTGATAATTTGTAAAATACATAGGCCTGTGACACGAGGGATAATTTAAAAGAAACCTCCGACTTCGTCTGAATCTTATGACGAATACGAGAAGGTGAAAGTTTTTTTTGTATAGTTGAAATACGCTCAATTATCTTTTTCTCTTTTGTATCAAAAATTTTTTTTTTTTTTAATTTACGAAAAAGTTTTCTAATGATCATGGGCCTATAAAGACTATTAGTAAGATGATTAATGATATATGGAAAGCTCTCTAGAAGGATATCCGTGTATACCCTTTCCACGATCCATTTTATAAAATAATGTGATTTACGGATTAATCTATCATTTCTTCTTTTTAATATCTGAAAAAAATTTTTTAGTGATGCTAATTTTTGAGCACCATAACTTGGTTTGTTAGGACTAATATTTATCTTTAGAGTTCGAAATCCGTTTTTCTTGTCTTTTGTAATTCTTTCTATTTGATTTCTGATTGTGCTTGTTCTATCAGTCAGATCTTTAATTTTGATTTCTGTCAGTGAATAATTTGTCCAATCCATAGATCGGGTTTGAATGGATGATTCATGAATAATCTGATTATTGATTATAGAATCTTTTTTTATTTCACTCGAATCCTCTCTCAATTTTTTTGGTTCTTTTTGGACCTTTAGAAACAATAATTTTGTTCTTTCTTTAAAACTTTTTAGAGCTCGAAAACTCCATTTTATAATTGCTTTTTGGAGTTTTTTCAAAGGGGGTCCAAAATAATAACGAAACAAAATACCAAGTCCTACGAGAGGAGAACCAAAAGGACGGTCAGTTTCCAGTCCCCAAATCGTTAAAAAAGAAGCAAGACTTTCCTGCTTTGGATTTGGATCCCTACGAGAAGGTCGTATCTTAGATCGGTGCCAAGGTTTCAGACGGAAAGGAAATCTTATCATTATTTGTATACCCTCTGTGGCCCAGTTTTGAGGAAAAATTCCGTTTCTTCCTGTTTCTAGTACTGGCATACCTTTATAGGTGCATATAAGATGCACTTCTCTATTCATCTCCCTTATATCCTGCTCCCACTCGGACTCTTGGCGTAATAAGAAACGGACAATATTTTTAGCTAGTATCAATGAAGGTAATACAATAGATTTTCTAAGCCTCGACTGAATTAGTAAAATAAAAGCTCTTATTCCATGAGCATAAATAATGACATCATAGAGGTCTGATATTTTTTCTCGTGTCCTGTCTATTCGTTCCATTTCCGGCTGCCCGTCCCGCCCCTTTTCCATTTCATTGACTTCTTTTTGAATTTCTTCGTAGCTTTTGTTTTCCTCCATGTACATTTTTTTTTTTTTTTTCAACCTCTTTATTCTTTTTGCTACGCTTCCTTTTATACCCTTTCTAAAAATGTCTTGTATTAGGTCGGAAATCTCAATTACTGATAATATGAATGGTTCGAAAAGAACATCCCAAGAAAATCCTACTCTGTCGAAAAAAAGTGGGGAATACGGATGTAAGGGAAACATTTTCCCCGTAAGGGTTTTACGTCTTTGAACACGCATAGAACCAGTTATTATGTCTCGACGAAAATCCGCTTCATAGGGATAATCTATCATAGTCACTTCTTCTCTTTCATCAGGCTTCGTCATAGTTTTGATACTAGGGTCGGCATTCTCTGGACCCTGCGTAAAAAGAACTATACGTTTCGCTTTCCTCGAGCGAATTTGATGATCTACTATCCACACTTCCCCCTCTTCCGTTGTTTCAGTTTTTCCGAGTTGTTCTACCTCGCTGAATAATTTGTATGACCATCGGGGGACTTTTTTATTTATTCCAATCGATTTTTTTCGGGTTGTTTTTTCCATGGGAGGAATTATGGCTGTATCGCATATTGTTTGAATGATGGGATCGATTATGACTCTTTCGATTAAAAATTTCAAAACTTTTTCTGGATCTTCTGAATCAATTCGTCTTTGTTCCGGAAATAAAGAAATTCCTTTCCAATTTGATGTTGATTCTTCAGCAAATTCATCGATTAAAAGACTCAATTCTCTTGCTAATGATTTTTTATCCAATGTATATATTTTCTGTCCCAATTTCTCTTCCAATTTCTGGTCCAATTTCTGGACCAATTTCTCTTCCAATGTAGCTATTTTCCCTTCCAATTTCTGATACAATTCTTCAAAATGAAGTTCCTTACCCTTAAAAAGAAGGATACTATGAACTTTATTGAGTTTATTTATCAAATTTGTCTCTATCGAATTTTTGACTGCAGTTTCATTTAGGATTGAAGGTAAAAAAAATTTTTGAATTATTCCACGATAGGATCCGTTTAAGAGAGGATCATATATTTTAGGCAAGTATTCTTCTTTAGTTTTATTATTGCATAATCGAGTCTTTTTTTCGAGTACATCCAGATAAGGAGATCCTCTGTCTAGGGCTTCAATTCTATCTCGAAACTCGTTCCTTAGGCTCCTCCATTTTTTTTCGTTGGTATAAATCCAACAATAATAATTGTGCAGTTCATCATAGAAGAATTTATCCAGTTCATCACAGACGAATTTTTTTGTTGTAAAAAAATAAAAATACATTTTTTGTCGTAGCATTTCAAAAAAAGCTGATAAACTGGATGGATATGTAAAAGAAATTCTTCGTTTTCCATCACTTTGACATGTATAAAAAAAATATTGTGACATTTCGTTTCTTACAGCATGTTCGAATCGATAATTTTTTATATATCGCAACGGGCGATTCCATCGTTTATAGTCGAAAAGAAGACTCACAGGGGGTTTTTCAAACCAGAAGAGGTC